TTTCTTTGCTACAGCTAATAAAAATCGTATTGGGTACGATACATATGTAGAAAGCCCGCATTTTTTGTTTTTTCTAGTATTTACTAGCGTATTTTCCCTTTATTTTTCTTTCTATAGTGGAGATAGTCGCACGTAATGACAGATCACGGCCATATTATTAAAAGCTTGTGGTAAGAACGGGTTTCGTTCTAGGGCTCGAAAATAATATTCCAAAGCTTTCGTATGTTCTCCATTACTTGTGTGAATAAGGCCTATGTTATAGAGTATATAACTTCGATCATAGGGATCAATTTCCAGTCGCATAGCTTCATAATAATTCTGTAAAGCTTCCGCATAATTTCCTTCGGATTGAGCCGACATCCGTTACGGTCGTCATTCGATTAAAAGAATCTCCGTTCCAAAACCGTACGTGAAATTTTCATCTCATACGGCTCCTCCCTTATGTGCATAATGAAAATTATACTTTATACTATAGAATTAAGAAAGAATTAAGAATGAAAAAAGATTGAAATTTTTTCATTATGAACTAAGCGGGGCTAGTGTTTTTACAAGAAATCTCTAGCTAACCTTCCTGCAAAAGATCTTTTCTTAACATCAAGCACGTTGGTACTAGATAAAAAGATAACTCCAGCAATTTCTTTGTCCTCAACGCCCCTTAATTATTCTTTCTATTTTTTAGTTTAAGATTTTATTTTAAGGAATTAGTCACTTCAACAGCCTTCCATGGCTCTACGGGTATCCAAAGTACGAACGAGATGGATGTTTGTTGTCCCAACCATTTTTGGGAGTCCCGATCCCAAACAAGGAAAAGGAATAAAGATATATTTGAAAGCAAGGGTTTCGTATTGTTGATTCCTAGGCGTAGTGCTTCTTCCCCTGTGCCGCCTATTGGTACTAGTGGAGGAGGGTTGACCTGCAACAGGGAACCCATAGGTGTGTCACCTTTCGTTCAATGCTCTAATTTACAATTGAAGCATCTGAGGTTGCATTAATCGGGGATACACGACAGAAGGGATTTTTTTATTTACAAACTTCACCTTCAACAAGCGTCGATTTATTTCAAAATTTCAAATTGATTTTTTCTATCCCCATTATTGCGTCTTTCTTCTAAGACTGAGATAAAAAAAAAAGCAAATCGCACCATCTCTGTAATAGGTAAATGCCTCTTTTTCTCCTGAAGTTGTCGGAATTATTTGTAATAAAATATTGGCTACAATTGAAAAGGTCTTATCAATAAAATTTCCATTTATTCGAGATCTAGGCATAGATAGCAATCCTTTTTTTCATTTCTTTGAATTCCCTCTCGTGCTCGTGAGAAAACCCCCCCACAAACAAAACAAAGGAAGTGTAAAGTACGAAATAACATAAAAGCGGCCTCATATCATAAAATAAGGGATGGCCTTCTACTCAAATTCTTTCTTTTTGCCAGGAATTAATCTAAACTAAACTCAAAAGGATTTGAATCCAATTAAATTTCATCAAAATCAAATGTAGGAGTATAGGAACTATTTAGATTTCATCGAGGTTGAAGAATCAAAGAATTTATCCTACAGAGTAGGTTAATTCGAGAGGTTTTGGTTGAATTATGGTTCAAAGAGGAAAACTAATCGAATAATCATTCTATGATAAAAAGGAAATAATTACCTTTTGCCTTGTGTGCATAGCGGGTATACACTATCCAACCAAACAGAAAAAAGGATTCATGAATTTATACTCAATTATGGGGTAGGGGGCTAAAACAGCCTAAAAAACGAAAGGGTTTGTAGAAGTCTTATGAAAATGGAATCAATCCTAGCCTAACATAGAATCAAGATCTAAAGGTATCCATTAAACATAGTCTAAAAAAGCTAGACTAATCATTCTTCGAAAGATGGTTTTTTCTTTGATTAAAATTTGTATAGTTGGATAGTTAGAATTAACTGTACATACCTATCCAAAAATAGAATATGTATGACTCGCTATTCACCCGTTTTTGGAGACATAATCATTATGTAGGAATGCGGGAGAGATGGCCGAGTGGTTCAAGGCGTAGCATTGGAACTGCTATGTAGGCTTTTGTTTACCGAGGGTTCGAATCCCTCTCTTTCCCTTTCTGTACGTTCAACCAATTCACTAATGTTATGGACCACAATGTAGCAAATCACATAACACTGGATACCACTATTCCAGCAGTTCGACCTTTCTTTGGTAGAGATTCTAGAATTCCTAATTTCGTTGATACAGAAACGAATGGAAAGAGTAGGCAAGGAACGAAAATATCCCCTCTCCCATTTATGATACATGAATGGGAGACAAATCCCCGGATCAAAGCTCTTGGTTTAGGCGGCGGTGGGGAATTGCCCTCCCTTATTGTTATTTTGGTTAGGTTGAAAATTGGGTTTAAGCCTGACGAGAATAATATTCTACGACTAGCAATTCATTTATTTTTAAACCGATGGATTGACTCTCGATTATTCGATTGACCAATCCTTTATATTGGATTGGGTGAAGAGTCAAATGTTTTGGCAATTCCTCGTGGGGAGATGAATCAAGATAATTTTGAATCAGAGCTCTTGATTTTTGTTCATCTTTTGCTGTAATAATATCTCGAGGTTTGCAGCGATAGCTTGGTATATCCACTATACGACCATTAACTAAAATATGTCTATGGTTAACTAATTGGCGGGCTTGCGGAATGGTCGAAGCCATACCCAATCGAAAAAGTATATTATCTAAACGCATTTCAAGTAATTGTAGTAAAATCTGACCCGTTGAACCTTTTACTTTTCCGGCGATACGAACGTATTTAAGTAATTGTCGTTCTGTAATACCATAATGAAAACGCAATTTTTGTTTTTCTTCTAAACGAATACGATATTGAGATTTTTTACCGGAACGCGATTGAGTTCTAAGATCGTTTCCGACTCTGGGCCTTTTACCAGTAAGCCCTGGTAAAACCCCCAGACGGCGTATTTTTTTGAAACGAGGCCCTCGGTAACGTGACATAAAGACTCCTTTTTTTATGTTTTATGGGAATTTCAGAAACCTAACTTAAAACTGAACTAAATATATTCTCTATATTCTAATCTAAATACTAACTAAAAACTAAATATAATTATAGTAAATAGTTTCAATATTAAAAATAGTAAATAATAGCAGACTAAATGTATACTACAAAGAATAATGAGATGAATTCTAGCAATAGGCAGACTTTATTTTATATCTCAATTTAGATCTACGAAATTTCAAATTGATAATTTAGAAGAAAAATTATCTAAATCCTAAAAAAAAAGATAAAATATATGAAATATAGAATACCCCTAAAGATTTAGATAATTTATATTATTTATATATATATAATATTTAATAGTTTAGATAATTGTTTAGATAATTTAGATCCATATATATAAACTAAACTATAGGGTATTGGTATTAAAGAAAGGTAAAGGTCTATATAGTTAGTAAGAAGTCCCAAATTTATTCTGCGAAGATTTAACGACTCTCATTTTTCTTCAAGTCAAAACGATGAATTGAATCAAAATGCAAAATTATTAGCAATGCAATTGATAACTACATAATATCTTTTTATACTGGATCGGGGACCCTTTGAAAAAAGGGAAGAGAGGCCTTTTCAATACTCTTTTCTTTCAAATAAAATCTTTCAAAACAAAAAGACATTGTAAAAAATTAACCAAATTGACAAAAGCCGGCTATCGGAATCGAACCGATGACCATCGCATTACAAATGCGATGCTCTAACCTCTGAGCTAAGCGGGCTAAAATAAGAACAATTATTTTATGTATAGGAACTCAAGTAAACAAAGGCTTCTAGAATTGCAAAGAAATACTCTCTTTGTCAATTTTCAATTTATTTTTATTATTCTTATACTAGAACTTGATGATAGAAATTGATAGTCTCCTTAATTCGACTTCAGTTATACTTCACTTCATATTACTTTTTTCATATTATCTTCTCTTTTAATAGTAATCTCTTATCTATCTTATATAATATAATGGTACTTCAATTGAACTTTCGTTTCAATTTATTTAATTTCAATTTACATAGAATACTACTTATCTTTTTATCTTTGAATTTGTAAAACTTTTTTATTCTAAAAAAAAAGTAAAGAAGCGATCCTTCGAGTATTCAAAGTTCCCCCGAAAAAAGGGAAGCAAGGGCATATCTAATACATGGTGTATATACATACATATTGAATTGAGGATATCGAAATGATAGAATTATTTCTGATTGCACAAAAAATTGAAATAGGGGTCCTCTTTAAAGTTTAAAGATATTCAAGAGGAGAGGATAGACAAAAAAAAATAGAATATAATTGCAATAATAAGATACTAAAGAAAGGGGATATGGCGAAATTGGTAGACGCTACGGACTTAATTGGATTGAGCCTTGGTATGGAAACTTACCAAGTGAATAACTTTCAAATTCAGAGAAACCCTGGAATTAAAAAAGGGCAATCCTGAGCCAAATCCTATTTTCCAAAAACAAAGAAAGGTTCAGAAACCAAGAATAAAACTAAAACGAGGGGATAGGTGCAGAGACTCAATGGAAGATGTTCTAACATCTAACAAATGGGGTTGGGTTGACCGCCCTTCTTAGGAAAGGCATCCTTCCGTTCCAACTCCCGATAGGATAAAAAGGTATATACATACGTATATATAGTGTATATGCTGAAATTGATTGAAATACTATTTCAAATAATTAATGATGACCTGATTCTGTATTTTGATTTTGTTATATTTGATTCTTGTTATATTAAATAACAACTAACAAAAAATTCTATAACAAATAAGATAATTGTTGTTAATGTATTCCAAGTTGAAAAAAAAAAAATAATCGAATATAATATTTAGATTAATTGATCAAATTATTGACTCCCTGGTACGATACATCCTTTCTTTTAAGAAACTATCGGACGAGAATAAAGATAGAGTCCCGTTCTACGTGTTAATATCGACAACAATGAAATTTAGAGTAAGAGGAAAATCCGTCGACTTTAGAA